CCAGTCCTAGCCTAGATCCACCCACCGACCTGGCTCGGCATTTTTTATTATACACACGCTCCATGGATCATTCACTTGGGGCTATGCTAGCCCAAAAGTAATGCCTCGCAGCACAGAAGATGCTACATTACCTAATTGGTAACACCATATACCTGGTGTCAGGAGTCAACCGATTTGAAGTCTTCTGAATGAGATCCGAGCTAACCAAAGCAATCGAAAGGCTTTCCATCTTTTTGCAGGCTAACGGGCGTTTCGTCGTTCCTGAACCGGCAAGGGAAGCTACTGGCAACCCATCACCTTCCTTTAGTCAAACAAGTCAATGGGAAAAATACCCCCAGCATCTCAAGTTCTTATGCGAGGTCAGTCCAGTTACGGGTTACAGGTAAGCTCATGAATGCCTTAGCTAAACTTGAGTTCCTACCTATTGAAAATAATAAGTGAGTGAAGTTAGATGAGGAGCCGGATCCACATAGAGCTCACCCGGACTGACTTTCCCGATAGCTACATCGATAGATGTTCCCACTACGCGCTAACTAGCAACCTTTATTCCTGCTTTTACGTCTTGCCTTTGCTACTTGAGAGAATGCCTTGGACCGAGACCGAAAGCAGCTGACTTGCTTGTTATGCCATTGTAGTTAGCTACAACGAATGAACCACACAGAAGCGATTTCGAAGATTGCTATACGAGATGATTTGCTCCTGTATTGGTTTGTCAAAAAGTGGTATCCGGCCTTAAGAGAGAGATTTCATCCCCTCTGCTTGCATTCCCCTGAAAGCATTCTGATTCATGTGGACCGATGCCCATAGCCAGAGAACAATTCAAAGAAATCGATGAATGTGTCCAGACCAAGCAAGGAATAAGCGCTAGCAGATGAGATTGGACCTATAGACTAGGCACCAAAGCTGCACACGAATGTTGGTGGAAGGCTATAAGGAAGCGAAGGAACTTTAGGGTAACAGCCGGCTCATGACCCGAGGGTGGGGTAGGCTACTCTCAATAGTAACTCTGTCTCTAGAAGCCCACCAATTGGAATGCTTGACTTTGACTCTATCTCGCTATTCAATACAATAGGAAGGTGACTGTTCTAGATCCGCCTTTGTTGAAGAAGGGCTCAACAAGAGAGTAGCGGTCGGTGTGAACTCGTCTCTCTGGGGGTTTCCCTTGGTTTCGGTGAAAGCTCAATACCATCTCCTCATGTTCACAAAGACAGTTGCAAGAATCTACACGGATGCGGAAGAATGAATATATGCGGCTTCTTACTGCTACTAGCACTAAGATAAGACGAATTCCGTCTAGTAAGCCTAGAGGTCTTACAGATGCTGTTGAGAATCGTCATTAGGAAAGAAAGGCTGCCCTTCGTGCTCCACAGTCTCATATAAATAGGTAAATGGCATCTTACTTCTGCCTAATCAGTGCAATCCGGTTCAGTTCAGGAAAGCAGGAAAGTGCTAACAGGGGCACAAGACTAGCATTCGATGCTTCTTCTTCATTTCCTTCGACACCTTCCATGTGAAATCTCCATTCCTCAAGTCAGTGCCACAGCTTCTTAAAATTCAATAGCAAAGGATATTCACCCAACAGCGGCAACTGCTTGAGCTGATACGCAAACAAGACCAGAAAGACCGGTTACACGTACACCAACAACGGCTACTCTTTCTTCTCTCTTTCACTCCTTCAAGGCCTCTTTCAAGTTAGTGAAGTGTCTGGACGGACCGTCATTTAGAGTTTTAGTCATTGATTTAATGGAAAGTACTAGTTCAGTGCTGGAAAAGTCAGATGCTACACACATGGGCTGGAAAGTCTCTCCTTTATGTTCTTTACATTACAGTTGACCGACTCAACCCATCATTTCTACCGGAAAAATTTCCTAAATATCAGACCTTTGAAGCTGGAGCTGAGCGAGGATCGGATTCTGAGACTCGAAACAACTCGGCACTCGTATCGGTGAAATAACGTTTAATAGAAAGACCTGGAAATCTATGCTTTCTGGCTCCTCACTTTCGTACTTGTTCGGAACGGATCTACTACAAATCGGTGACCGGCCTTAGTAAAGGCACTTTTGGGCGAGATTTTTCGATCTTTACATACGATAATAAGCTAGACCATAAGGAAGCTACTTATACTACTAAAACTACAACAAACTCCATTCGTAACGTAAACAGCCCCTTTCTTAGAGCTAATTCATAGGTCGATCCTCTTACTTAGACCTCTCCTATTATAACAATAAATATAACAAATGTGCGATACGCAGCTTCAACCAAGTACGAAAACGGGAAAGAGAAGACCTTCCTTGCACAGGCGCTTTCGACGTTAGACTTCTATAACTATATAAATCAATATGAGACAGGTGTTCGGTTCGATCGCATCAAGCATCGGAAAAGAGAAGAAGCAGCTGTAGCATCTATAGCTATAGAAGCTAGTGAGCTAGCCACAACTCATTCATAGGCTCTTTCTCGAGGATCTATTTCGATTATTATATATATAGAAATATAATAAGTT